ATGTTAAATATACCGTTGAATTATTTATTTTTAGTAATGATGATTTTTGGTACTATTTTTTCTATTTCATCTGTGCATTGATTAAGTATTTGAGTTGGGTTGGAATTAAATTTAATTGGGTTTTTACCTATTTTGGTTTATGGTAAAAATATTGGGGAGAGAGAGGCTGGAACTAAATATTTTATTGTGCAAGCTATAGGGTCAAGGTTTTTAATATTTAGAAGGTTAGTGCTTTTTAGTTATACTTTTTCTTGAGAAATTTTAGGTATGTTGGATTTTGAGTATTTTTTGTGAAGTATATTATTTCTAATAATGGGTCTTTTTATGAAAATTGGTATATTTCCGTTTCATTTTTGATTTCCTGGTGTTATGAGTGGGTTATCGTGATTATCATGTTTGTTATTAATCACTTGACAGAAAGTGGCACCTGTTTTTTTAGTTAGTATATTAATGGAAACTGTTGGTGTGATTTGATTATTATTAATGGTTTGTATTATAAGTTGTGGATCTGCTGTAGTGGGTGGTTTTGGTGGGATAAATCAATCACAAGTTCGTAGGTTATTAGCGTATTCATCTATTGGACATATAGGTTGAATTGTTTTTTCTTTATGTCAAAGATGTTACAATATAAAGGTTTATTTTTTAATTTATGTTTTTATTTCTTTATGTTTATTTATTGTTTTGTGATACAGTAATGCGACTTTAATGATTAGTTTAAACAACTTTATTAAGTGTTTATTCATTGATTTTAGAATTATTTTGATGTTTTTATCATTAAGAGGATTACCTCCTTTGTTGGGTTTTGTTGCCAAGTGAAATGTGTTTGTAAGAACTTCTAATTTTTACATATGTGGATTTATTTTGTTATTAATTTTGGGATCTATTATAAGATTGTTTTATTATTTGAGTTTGTTTTTTATTTTTTTTGTTAATATTTATAGTAAAATTATTGGTAAAGAAATTTTTATAAATTTTAATTTAATTAGCTTAGTTTTGTTAATTAATCTTTTAGGAGGTTTTATTATATTGATATTTGATTTTTATGATTTTATTTAATGCGTTGATTATTTTCTACTAATCATAAGGATATTGGAACTTTGTATATTTTGTTTGGTATATGATCAGGATTGGTTGGTACTGGGTTAAGAATTTTAATTCGGATTGAGCTTGGTCAACCTGGTACTTTATTAGGAGATGATCAGTTGTATAATGTAATTGTAACTGCTCATGCATTTGTTATAATTTTTTTTATAGTTATGCCTATAATAATTGGTGGGTTTGGAAATTGATTGATTCCTTTAATATTGGGAGCTCCTGATATAGCTTTTCCTCGTTTAAATAATATAAGTTTTTGATTATTACCTCCTAGATTATTACTTCTTTTATCTTCAGCTGCTGTCGAAGGAGGTGTTGGGACTGGTTGAACAGTGTATCCTCCTTTAGCTGGAAATTTAGCACATGCTGGTGGTTCAGTTGATTTAGCTATTTTTTCATTGCATTTAGCTGGTGCATCTTCTATTTTAGGGGCTGTTAATTTTATTACTACTGTAATTAATATACGTTGATGTGGTATACAATTTGAGCGATTACCGTTGTTTGTATGATCTGTGAAAATTACTGCTATTTTGCTTTTACTGTCTTTACCAGTGTTAGCAGGAGCAATTACTATATTACTAACTGATCGAAATTTTAATACGTCTTTTTTCGATCCTGCTGGTGGTGGTGACCCTATTTTATATCAACATTTATTTTGGTTTTTTGGTCACCCTGAGGTGTATATTTTAATTTTACCTGGGTTTGGTATAATTTCTCATATTGTAATACATCATTCATGTAAAAAGGAGACTTTTGGGACTCTTGGGATAATTTATGCTATATTAGCTATTGGTATTTTAGGTTTTATTGTGTGAGCACATCATATATTTACTGTTGGAATAGATGTTGATACTCGTGCATATTTTACGGCTGCTACTATAATTATTGCTGTTCCTACTGGTATTAAAATTTTTAGTTGATTGGCAACTATTCATGGTTCTCAAATTAAATATGAAACTCCAATATTATGAGCATTGGGATTTATTTTTTTATTTACTGTTGGTGGGTTGACTGGAATTATATTGTCTAATTCTTCTCTTGATATTATACTTCATGATACTTATTATGTAGTTGCTCATTTTCATTATGTGTTATCTATAGGAGCTGTGTTTGCTTTATTTGGGGCTTTTAATTATTGGTTTCCTTTGTTGACTGGTTTCACTTTACATGAGCGATGGACAAAAGCTCATTTTTATATTATGTTTGTAGGTGTAAATGTAACTTTTTTCCCGCAACATTTTTTAGGGTTAAGCGGAATACCACGTCGATATTCTGATTATCCGGATTGTTATATTAAATGAAATGTTATTTCTTCACTAGGGTCAATAATTTCATTTGTTGCTGTATTATATTTCATAGTTATTGTGTGAGAAGCTTTAGTATCACAACGAGGGGTTGTATGAAGTACACATTTGGGAACTTCACTTGAATGGGATAATATTTTACCTGCTGATTTTCATAATCCATCTGAGACTGGTGTTTTAATTATAAGTTAAGTAAGATATGAGCTTTTGAGGACAATTAGGATTTCAGGACGCAGTATCTCCTATAATAGAGGAGTTAATTTTTTTCCATGATCATGCAATAATGATTTTAATTATAATTGTTAGATTTGTAGGTTATGCAGCAGTATCATTAATATTAAATAAATTTAAATGTCGATCATTAGTAGAAGGTCAAGAAATTGAGACTATTTGAACAATTATTCCTGCTGTAATTTTACTTTTTTTGGCTTTACCTTCATTACGGTTATTATATTTGTTGGACGAGGTTAGTGATTGTAGTTTAAGTGTGAAAGGTGTTGGACATCAATGATATTGAAGATACGAGTATTCTGATTTTTTGAATATTGAATTTAATTCATATATAATTTCAACTAGTGATTTAAATTTAGGTGATTATCGTTTATTAGAAGTCGATCATCGTATTATTCTTCCGGTAGGAATAGATGTTCGTATATTAATTACGTCTGATGATGTAATTCATTCTTGGGCTGTTCCTTCTCTTGGTGTAAAAGTTGACGCTGTTCCGGGACGTCTTAATCAATTAGGTTTTTTTATTAAGTATCCTGGTGTTTTTTATGGACAATGTTCTGAAATTTGCGGGGCTAATCATTCATTTATACCTATTGTAGTTGAAGGAGTTTTATTGGAAACTTTTATTAAATGAGTTGAATATTGATCTAATAGCATTAATTAAGTTAATTATAAAGTTAGTTAAATAATATAATATAAGGTTGTCAACCTTAAGTTGCTAATAATTAGTACTTTTTATATGCCACAGTTATCCCCATTAAGATGAATTTTTCTTTTTATATTTTTTTGAGTTGTGGTTTTAATAACAGCTATTTTAATTTGGTGGATAAAAAAATTTGAGTGTAATTTAAATGTTGGGAGAGGGGGGGATGATTATTGTAATGTTGAAAATAAATGAAGTTGATAAAAGAATGCTTGTGGATATCTTTTCTACTTTTGATGACCATAATCAGGTTTTTTATGTCTTTTTATATTTTATTATGGGCTTTTGGATTAATTCTTGTTTTATTATTTAGTTCAATATTGTGGGTAATTGATGCTTCAGTAATTGAAGTAATAAATGTTTTGAAAAATACAATTAGTAGCCAAATTTTTCGTTCTTTCGGTTTTTATTTAGGAGATTTTATAAATTTAATTGCAGCTTTATTTTTATTTTTAATTTTAATAAATTTAAGTTGGTTGGTCCTTTATGTTTTTAGGTCAACTAGACATTTAGCTGTATCATTTTCCTTAAGATTTCCATTATGATTAGCGTTAATTTTATCAGACTGTTTTTATAATACAAGATCTTTTATTGCTTCATTGCTTCCGGTAGGGGCTCCTTCTTTTCTAAATCCTTTTTTGACTGTTGTCGGTTCGATTAATTGCTATATAAGTGCTGGTCATATTGTATTAAGTTTGGTTGGAAATTATTTTATGTCTAGGGATTTTACTGGGTTTGTTTCCATTTTTGTGTTGATGTTCAGGTTATTTACACTATTTTTGAATTTGGAATTGGGTTGATTCAAACATATATTTTTTGTTTATTTTATTTTATATTCTGATGATCACCCTCTTAAATGAATGTTTGATTATATAAGTTAATATTGTTGTTATTTACAATGATTAAAGGTAAGAGTGGTGTAGAGAAAATTTTAAATTTATTTTTGAGGGAAGAAGTATTTAAAATTTAATTAAGTAGGTGATTAAAATTGAGTGTATTTATGGTTGTTTAATTTTATGTAGTGATAATAATGATTATAAATAATAATTGATTTGAGTGGTATTAGTAAAGAAATAAATTAAGGTATAGTTTTTGTTATTTATAAGAATATGGTAGGTGAGTAAGTTAGTAAGTGTGATTAGTATTATTAAGTGAGTTGCAAGTGCTATAGTATATGTGTATATTAAAATTAAGTTATTTTATGTTTTGTTTTAAATATAAATATTGATTGGTAATAATAGTAGTGTTCTAGTTGGTTATAGAAGAGTAATTAATTTTATTTATTGTTTATGTAAAAGAATAGCAAAATTCATTTTTGAGGTATGAGCACAATAGCTTATGTATTAGCTTATTTAACAGTTACTTGGTCTGATTTGGTTTGTTAAGGATGTAATTTCCGTGGTTAGATCTACAATCTATTGCATGTGCTATGCTGTTAACAATAATATTTGAATTTGTTTTACGGCGGAAGTAATCTAATTTTATTTATAATTTAATATTTTGGAATTAATTTAATGGTTGTGTGTGGAGGAGAGCGAGGCGGCTTGGTTGCTTCGCGACTTTCTGCTTTCTGTATAACGTGTTATTAAGCAACAAATGTTTGTATTTGGTTAGTTGCGTTGTAAGAAAAGGAAATCCTTTAATTATAATTTTATTGTTGATTTGGTGCGTAGTATTGTTAGTTGATTTTGAGATGTTTATTATTATTATTATTACATAGATATACTAGAAGAAAGTTTTCATTTTTGAATTTGCAATTCGTGGTTTTAATTTATAAACTATAGTATAGATAAAATTAGAATATGTGGTAAGATTTAAATAAGATCTAAGAATTTTTTCCTTATTGGTAGCTTTGAAGGCTGCTAGTTTATATAACTTAAGATCTTAGTTTAATTAAATGAAGTGGTGGCTATTTCTTATGAATTTCAATGTTTTATATAATGAAAGGATGTAGAAGAATAATTATTCATTTTCGGGGTATGAGCCCAATAGCTTACGTATTAGCTTATTCTACAGAGGTAAAGTGTGTTAATTATAATTAAATGTGTGTAAGAAGCTGGTTTGTTAAAAAGGGTTCTCATTTTCTTTTTTATTTGATGGTTGTTAGGTGTGGTGCTAATATAGTTTGGTGAGGTATTAATTTATTAAAAGGTGAGTGATCCTTCTTAAGAATTCAAAATTCTTTGTACGCTAATACTGTTTAATATGAATGCCTTATTTAAAGTTAATTAAAATTTCCGCTTGGAAGGCGAACGTAATCCCTATACTGATATGGCAGCCCCGTGTAAATTTTTAATATTTGTTAAAGATGTGTTATTGTTATTATTTGTTGATAATTTATTTTTAATAAATTTATATTATACTTTTAAGATGAAACCTTAACGTGCTTTACACTTTAAAAACATTATATGTGTGTTGAGTTGGTGGGTTTAAGTGTTTATGATTGGATTAATTTATGTTTAAGTTGAAGTTGAACTTGGTTTTGATTTAAAATGTATAATGTGAATAAAGGTTAATACATGGTATTTGTATGGTTGGGTAAGGAGTAGAGTTGATGGTTATAATTATTTTGCGTAATGCAGGATGGTTATGTTGATTCTTGATATTATAGTAGTAGATGATGTATAAGGTTTTTTACTAACACCAGTATGTGATTTTGGTTAATGAATGAAAATTTGAACCAGGTTAGTTTGTTAAGGGTTGGTAAATTTAGTGCCAGCATCCGCGGTTAAACTAAAGACTCTAGTTATATAGATGATGGTGGAAAAGGTAAATAGACGTGATGAGGTATTTTAAGGTTTATTGTTTAGATGTAAAATGTGTAAATGGTAGTTTATTTTAGTTGGAATATATATATGGGTTGAGTTTACGATATTTGAAGTTGAAACTAGGATTAGATACCCTATTATTTTTGGATTTAAATTGGTGTAAGGCTTACCTGGGGACTACGAATAATTTTGAATTTAAAACTCAAAAGACTTGGCGGTATTTTAGACCACTTAGGGGAACCTGTCTCGTAATCGATAGTCCGCGTTTTACCTGGCCTTATATTTATGGTATGTATACCGTCATCGTCAGGTAACTTTTGAGAATTAGCGAAGTTAGCGGTTATAAATTAATTTATTAAGACGTTAGATCAAGGTGCAGCTTATATTGAGGTGAGGATGGGTTACAATTAAAAAGTTGTAATATGGAATAGGAGATGAAAGTTTCTTAAGAAGGAGGACTTAAAAGTAAGGATCAATGAAGTAGTGTTGTTCTGAATTAGAGGCTCTGGAGTGTGCACACATCGCCCGTCGCTCTCGTTGAAAAATGAGATAAGTCGTAACATAGTAAGGGTAACGGAAGTTGTTCTTAGAGAAGTATAGCATATGTAATGTGTTTCGTTTACATCGAGAAGAATGCTTTAATTATAAAGTTACTTTTAATTGGTTTAATTGTTTAGGATATATTTGATGTATGTTTAAAAAAGCATTTTTTTATTTAGTAATGGTGATTGAAATATGTAGTGTGGGATGAGTACTGTAAGGGAAGTGATGTTGAATTGAGTTAAAGCAGTTGTTTATAATGTACCTTTTGTATCATGGTTTAGCGAGATTGTGAATTAAATTAATTTTTCCCGAAACCTAATGGGCTATTTTGATTTATTTGTGGAGTAAATTTTAGTGAGTGTAGCAGAACTCTTGTGAAAAATTGAAATTGAAATTATATTTTATTCGTATTAGGTGATAGCTGGTTTTTCTATAAATATATATAAGTATAGAATTATATAAAAGCTAATTGAAGTTTATTTGATTGGTTTTGGTATAATTTAAAGGTAGTTAAGGCTAATCTTAATTATTGTAAGAAGTGTAAATTGATAGTGATTTTGAAATATAAGCTTGGAGTTAGCTATTATAATTAGTTTGTTATAAAATATTTATGTTTTGTGTGAAATTAATTTTTAAGTATATTTTATATTGATGGGAATGTATAAATTTAATTATTGTTGGTTGTAATGTATATGCTAAAATGAGTATTTTATAATGATGATTCTAAAGGTAAGTAGATGTTTAGATTTGTTTTTATTTTAGATAATGAAATGCGAATAAGGAATTCGGCAAAGTTTTATTTCGCCTGTTTAGCAAAAACATGTCTTTTTGTTATATAAATATAGAAAGTCAGACCTGCCCGGTGAATATTTATTTAAACGGCCGCGGTATTTTGACCGTGCAAAGGTAGCATAATCAGTTGTCTTATAATTGAAGACTGGAATGAATGGTTAAACGAAATTAGAGCTGTTTCATTTGTATTTATTAGAAATTGGCTTTTAAATGAAGAGATTTAAATTTGATTGAGGGACAAGAAGACCCTATTGAGCTTTAAATAATTTTAAGGGTTAAGGTTATTATTATAAAGATCTATGGTCTTTAGTATTTTTTTAGTTGGGGCGACTAAGGAACAGGAGAAGCTTCCTTTATTTATTTAATTGATAAATTTTGATCCTGTATTACTGATTAAGAGAGATAGTTACCATAGGGATAACAGCATAATCTTCTTGGAGAGTTCTTATTAAAAAGGGGGGTTGTGACCTCGATGTTGGACTAAAATATCCTAAGGGTGTAGAAGCTTTTGAGGGTTGGTCTGTTCGACCATTAAAATTTTACATGATCTGAGTTCAGACCGGCGTGAGCCAGGTCAGTTTCTATCTTTAATTATGATATTTGACTTTAGTACGAAAGGATCAAGTTAATAGAGTGTTTAAAATCTTTATTTAGAATTTATATAATTTATGGTTTAGTATTATTATATTTGGTTTTTTTTAGTGGTGTGGTAAGATAATAAAGGTGGCAGATTAGTGCATTAGGTTTAAGCCCTAAATATAAAAGGGTTTTTTTCCTTTATAATTTTAATTGTTTGTGGTTGATTTATTAATATTGTTTTATTAGATGTAAAAATAAGATTTGTTGATAAGAAGAAATAGTAGGGTGTAATGTATTAGGTTTAGATTCTAAGAATAAGAAGTTGATCTTCTTCCTCTGTGATGATTATTTCTTTGTTTTCTTGTGGTATTTCATACATTTGTGTTTTGTTGGCGGTTGCTTTTTTTACGTTTTTGGAGCGTAAAGGTTTAAGATATATGCAGTTGCGAAAGGGGCCTAATAAGGTTGGGTTTATTGGTGTTCCACAACCTATTGCTGATGCTGCTAAATTGTTGACTAAAGAAATTGTTAAGCCTATTTTTTCTAATTATTTTTTATATTTGGGTGCTCCTGTTTTTAGATTTAGTTTGGCTTTGCTATTATGACAGCTGTATCCGAGCTGTTTTAGTGTTGTTTATTTTAAGTGGGGGGTTTTGTTTTTTTTGTGCGTATCTAGGTTGAATGTGTATGGAACTTTGTTGGCTGGGTGGTCTTCTAATTCGAAGTATGCTTTAATCGGTAGACTTCGTGCTGTTGCTCAAACTATTTCTTATGAGGTAAGTATAGTTTTAATTTTTTTATTTCCTCTTTTTGTAGTTGGTAGATTTAGATTTTTTGATATTAAGGATTCACAGTGTGTGGTTTGATTTATTTTTTTGATGTGTCCAATTTCTTTTTTGTGGTTTGTCTCATGTGTTGCTGAGACTAATCGGGCGCCTTTTGATTTTGCTGAGGGTGAATCTGAATTAGTTTCTGGTTTTAATGTTGAGTACGGTGCTGTTGGATTTGCTCTTATTTTTCTTGCTGAGTATGCCAATATTTTGGTTATAAGGTTATTTAGGGTGGTTTTGTTTTTAGGTGGGCCTTTTTTAATAGTTTTGTGTAGTGATTTTGTGATAATAGTGAAGGTTATGATTTTGGCTTTTTTATTTATTTGGGTTCGTGCTAGTTATCCGCGGTTTCGATATGATTTTTTAATGAATTTAACTTGAAAGTTATTTCTTCCAATTGCTTTAGTTTTGCTGTTATTTTTATTAGTTATGATGTTTAATTTGTTTTTATAAGCAGAGTAGTAGTTTAATAAAATATTAGCGTTGGAAGCTAAAGATTAGGTTGATGTACCTACTGTCTGATAGATGACAGTATTAATTTTTGGTTCGTTGAGTTTAACTTTTTGTTTTGTTATTCCATTGATGGCTCAGCCTTTGAGATTAGGATTTTGTATTATAATGTTAACGTTGTTAATGTGTGTGTTGATTGGTGTATTTTTGTCTTCGTGGTATGGGTTTATTTTGTTTTTGATTTATGTGGGTGGTTTGTTGGTTATGTTTGCTTATGTTGCTGCCCTTATTCCTAATATTTTTATAGATATTGATTTGTTTGGTGGTTTAATTGGGGTTGTTCAAATTAGTTTTATGTATATATATTGAAGGTTTTTTTTTATTGATGTGAAAGGTTTAGATGTTTTAAATGTTATGTCTATGGTTAATAAGAAAGTAAGGAGTGTTGAATTAGTATCTCCTGAATTTATTACTATTTTAATTGGTTTGGGTGTTATTTTGTTAGTAAACATAATTGTAGTTGTGAAGATTTGTTATCATAAATATAGGGTAATGCGACCTTTTTTGAGTATGTAAATTTAATAAGTAATGTATTATTGGGAGTAGAATGCATAGTTCGTTGCGAAAGGCTCATCCTATTTTAAAGGTTATTAATGGTTCGTTGATTGATTTACCTTCTCCTTCAAATTTATCTATTTGGTGGAATTTTGGTTCTTTGTTGGGGTTGTGTCTTTGTATTCAGGTTGTTACTGGTTTTTTTCTTTCTATGCATTATGTTGGACATATTGATTTGGCTTTTAGTTCTGTGATGCATATTAGGCGAGATGTGGGATTTGGGTGATTAATTCGTGTTGTTCATGCGAATGGGGCGTCTGCGTTTTTTATTTGTATTTATTTACATATTGGTCGTGGTATATATTATGGATCATATGTAAATTATCATACATGAAATGTTGGTGTTGTATTGTTGTTTTTAACAATGGCTGTTGCTTTTTTGGGTTATGTTCTACCGTGGGGGCAGATATCCTTTTGGGGGGCTTCTGTGATTACTAGGTTATTATCTGCTGTTCCTTATATTGGGAAGATATTGGTTGAATGAATTTGAGGTGGGTTTGCTATTGATAATGCTACGTTGACTCGGTTTTTTGCTATTCATTTTCTTTTGCCTTTTGTTATTGTAGTGATGACTATTTTACATTTGTTGTTTTTACATGAGACTGGGTCTAATAATATATTAGGGATTAGTAGTGATATTGAGAAGGTTTCTTTTCATGTTTATTATAGATATAAAGACTTATTGGGGTTTATTATTTTATTGTTTTTGTTTTTTTATTTGGTTTTGTTTTTTCCGCAGTTGTTGAGTGATCCGGAGAATTTTATTTCTGCAAATCCTATAGTTACTCCAGTGCATATTCAACCTGAATGGTATTTTTTGTTTGCTTATGCTATTTTACGGTCTATCCCTAATAAGTTAGGTGGTGTGATTGCTTTGGTGTTTTCTATTTTAATTTTATTGATTTTACCTTTAAGGAATAATAGTATTATATGATCTTTTGTTTTTTATCCTATAAATCAAATTTTGTTTTGGTTTTTTGTTGGTGTATTTTTAATTTTGACTTGGATTGGTAGATGTCCGGTGGAGATGCCGTTTTCAAGAATTGGTCAGGTTTTTACTTGTATGTATTTTATGTATTTTTTAGTGAATTTGATTTTATATTGATTGTGGGATAAGGTTTTGGATTTTTAATTAAGTGTTTATAAGTTATTATCCTGGGGAAGATTTGTCTTGAAAATAAATTTTAAGTGTTCGATTCTCTTAGTAGCTTGATTAAAAATGTTTTATTATATGAGGTTATTTTACTTGGTTTTAGTTTGTATTGTGGGATTTTTGATATCTTTGTTGGCTTTGATTTTACAATATAAACATTTATTGAGGATTCTTTTAAGGTTGGAGGCTATAGCTGTTAATTTATTTGTTATGTTGTTTGTGTTATTAAATAGTATTGCTTTAGCTGGTGAGGGTTCTTTTGTTTTTATTACTTTAGGAGCATGTGAGGCTAGTCTGGGGTTGGCGATTTTGGTTTCTATGATTCGAGTGCGTGGGAATGATTACGTCAGAAGATTTTCATCTCAGAAGTGTTAGGGATTTTTTTTTTGAGTTTATCTTTGTTGTTATTTTATAGGTTTGAATTGTTTTGATATATTAGAATTTGAGGTTTGGGGGTTGGTTGTTTATTTTGTGTTCTAAATATTTTAAGGTTTCAGTTTTCATTTTCTATATATAATAGGTTTGTTTCAATTGATGTTATGTCTGTTTTATTGGTGCTATTATCTTTATGAATTTCATTATTGATATTGTTATCAAGGCAGTTAAGGGTAAAGATAGTAGATAATTATAGATCTGTTTTTTGTGTTGTTATTTTGGTTTTAAATTTGGTTTTGATTGTTACTTTTTGTGTTTCTAGTGTTAATGTGTTTTATTTTTTTTTTGAGGCTTCATTGATTCCAACGTTGATAATTATTTTGGGGTGGGGATATCAACCGGAGCGGCTTCAGGCTGGTATGTATATGATTATTTATACTGTTGCTGCTTCATTGCCATTGTTATTTTGTTTAATGTGAGGTAGTGGAGTGTTTAATTGTTATAATATATTTGTGGTTTTTTTGGTATTAAAATATAAGTTTTGATTTTTGCCATATACGTGGTTGTTTTTTATTTTAGTTGTGTTATTGGCATTTTTGGTTAAGTTGCCTATATTTCTTGTACATCTATGGTTGCCTAAGGCTCATGTTGAGGCTCCTGTGGCTGGATCTATAGTGTTGGCTGCTGTTTTGTTGAAGTTGGGTGGTTATGGTGTTATTCGTATGTATCAGTTTTATGGTATTCAGGTGTTTAATATGTTTTTAGTAGTTGTATTTTTAAGGTTATGAGGAGGATTATTAACTAGGGTTATTTGTTTTCGGCAGATTGATTTTAAATCATTGATTGCTTATTCTTCAGTTGGACATATAGCTCTTATACTTTTGGGTATTTTTTCTAATACTTCATGGGGGTGGTCTGGTGCTGTGGTTGTAATGATTTCTCATGGATTTTGTTCATCTGCTTTATTTAGATTAGCTAATTTTACTTATGAAAAGAGTTATACTCGTAGTTTGTTTGTTTCTAAGGGTTTATTGATTGTTATTCCGTTTTTGTCGTTATGGTGATTTTTATTTTGTGTAATGAATATGGCTGCTCCACCAAGTTTAAATTTGGTTGGTGAGTTGATGATTTTTCCTGCAGTGATTTTTAGGTCAAAATATTATATTTTTCCTTTGTTGTTTATAAGATTTTTTGCTACTGTTTATAGTATATATTTATATAGGGGGGTAAATCATGGTGGTAGTCCAAAATTTTTAAGTTCTTTTGGGAATTTGAAAGATGTAAATGTTTTGGTGTTATTTCTTCACTGAATTCCGGCAAATTTTTTAGTAATGAATAGTGAGTTGGTTTTTTGATGATTGTAAACTAAATTAGTTTAAATAGAATATTAGATTGTGGTTCTAATGGTAAAGTTTTTTTATTTAGTAAATGTATAGTATTTTAAAATTATCTTCTGTAAGTTCTATTTTATTATTTTTTTATAGTGGGTTTGTATTTATTATGAGTTTTTGGTTTATAATAAATAATAAATGTTTTTTTGTTGAATGGGTTATTTTAAATTTAAGGTCATGTTCTATAAAAATGAGAGTTGTGATTGATGATGTTAGCTTGAGATTTAGGAGAGTTGTTTGTTTAATTTCTGGTTGTGTAATGATTTTTTCGTCTAGTTATATGAGACATGATGTATTTTTAAATCGATTTATTTGATTGGTTATATTGTTTGTGTTATCGATAAATATGCTTATTTTTATTCCAAGGTTACCAGCTTTATTATTAGGTTGAGATGGGTTAGGTATTGTTTCTTTTATTTTGGTTATTTATTATCAAAATAATAAATCGTTGGGTGCTGGTATACTTACTGTTCTAGTTAATCGTATTGGGGATGTTATGATTTTGGTATCTGTTAGGATTTTAGTTATTTTAGGTTATTGAAATATTATAATATTGGAGGAGTTTGTATTATCTTCATATTTGAGATTATGCATTTTAATTGCTGGGATAACTAAGAGTGCACAGATGCCATTTTCTAGCTGGTTGCCTGCGGCAATGGCTGCTCCAACTCCTGTTTCAGCTTTGGTGCATTCTTCTACTTTAGTAACAGCTGGTGTTTTTTTATTGATTCGTTTTTTTCCTGTTTTGGAAAAATGGGGTTTGTTTAAATCTTTGTTATTAATAGTTTCTGTTTGCACTATATTAATGGCTGGTGTAGGGGCTAGCTATGAGAATGATTTGAAAAAAATTATTGCTTTGTCAACATTAAGGCAGTTAGGGGTGATAATGATGAGGTTGGCTTTAGGACTTCCCATATTAGCTCTTTTTCATTTATACACCCATGCTTTATTTAAGGCTCTTTTGTTTTTATGTGCAGGTGCTATTATTCATAGGGGTGAGGGAAATCAAGATATTCGTTTGATGAATATAATATATTATCAATTGCCGTTGACTAGAAGGTGTATAAATATTGCTAATATATCCTTGTGTGGTGGGTTATTTTTGAGTGGGTTTTATTCGAAGGATCTTATTTTAGAATTAAGGTTGTTTAATTCTATTAGATTATTAATAATTGTAATAATTTTTTTGGGTACTGCTTTGACGATTGTTTATAGTGTGCGTTTGTCGTTTATATCTCTTTGGAGTGTGAATAAAGGAATTGGATTTCATAGAAAGGGTGATTTTAATGTTTATTTTAATTTTCCGATAGTAGTTCTTAGGTTAACAGCTATTATATTAGGGGCTGTGTTACAATACTCTTTTTTAAGATTTGAATTGAATTCTTTTCTTTTGCCTATTTGGCAAAAAAGAATTGTGTTAATTATTGTCTTAATGATGGTAGTGGTGACTATGGTGTTGCTTAAAAAGTTTTATTGTAATAAGTTTGTTAGAAAATTAAGAAGGTTTTTAAGATTGATGTGATTTTTAGTTCCATTATCAACATATCCTTTTGTTAAGTTTAGTATAATTACTGGTACTTATGTTTTGAAATCTATTGATCAGGGGTGGGTTGAGATTTTAGGTGGTCAGGGTAGGTTTTCTGTAGTAATAACTTTAAGAAAGGCTGGTCAAATAATTCAATTAAAAATATTTAATTTTTTAGTTGTGTTTATAATTAGTTTGATAATTGTTGTATATTTTGTTTTTATATAGTTTTTTATTTTATGTTTAAAAACCAAATATAAATAGGAATTAAGGAATTATGAGAATTATAGTTATGAAATATTACTAAAAGAGTGGAGTTATTTAATGTATTGTAAATTGAAATTGAGTAGTTGGGAGTTTAATATTATAATGATAGTTATTGTTGATGGATTAAAGGAAAAAGTTGAAGGATGTGTTTAAGGATTTAGTTATGTAAATTGTGTATTGGATAGTTGTTTCATATGTTTGTAATGAGGTAATAAGTAGTTTAAATATAAAATATTGGTCTTGTAAATCAATGAGTGAAATTAGTTTTCCTATTACATTTATGGATTATAGTTGGTTTAAGTTGTATGTTATGATATAATTGTGATAAGGTAGTAAGCGCTAAATTAATTTAAATGATAATTAAATAAAGGTTATGTTTTATTTGAAGTGGTTTTTAAAATATGATTTAGTTTTATTATTTTTAATATTATAAAGATAGTTTTAAATTGTTAATTTGAATTAATGTATTGTGTATAGAAATAAAGATGAGTATTTTAATTTTAGGTTGGAAGCTAGTTTTGTTTAATTATAGTGAATATAGAATTTTGTTGGTAATTAATTATTTTAGTAGCTTAAAGTTGAGAGTAGAGCATTGAAGGTGCTAAGGTAGTGGATGCTCTAAAATATAAATAAATTGAAATTTATTGTAATTGATGAAAGGTTAGTTTGGTATGTTTATATTTTATATATAAGTGTAATTTATTATTAAATATTTAAGGTTTTAGTATGGTTTACTTAAATGATTATATTATTTTATTTTTAATTTTAAGTATTAATTTATATTAGGTTTAGAATAAGATTATTAAGTAGTTGGTTTAATATAAGTTGAGTGGTATAGTATTTGTTTATTTTGAGTTAAATAGAATTTATAGTGTATGAAAGAAATGTATGTTGGCTGGTGGTGGTGGTATGGGTAATTGATATGGTTTAAAAAGAAATATTTTATATATATATTAAAGTAATGAGGCGGAATCCTTATCATTTGGTTGAATTTAGTCCTTGGCCTTTAACTGGTTCTATTGGTGCATTGTTTTTAACGTTGGGTTTGGTTGGGTGATTTCATTTAGGAATTTATAGGTTATTATTAGTTGGATTGTTTCTTATTGTGTTTACTATAATTCAGTGATGACGAGATGTTGTTCGTGAATCTACATATCAGGGATTTCATACTGTTAAAGTATGTAAGGGGTTACGTTGGGGAATAATTTTGTTTATTGCATCTGAAGTTTTATTTTTTTTTGCTTTTTTTTGGGCTTATTTTCATAGTAGATTAGCTCCTAGGTTAGAATTAGGATCTTGTTGGCCTCCTGTTGGTGTTTATCCTTTAAATCCATTTGGTGTTCCTTTATTGAATACTGGTGTTTTACTTTCTTCAGGGGTTACAGTTACTTGAGCTCATCATAGGTTAATAGAAGGTTATTGATTTAGGGGTCTTTGAGGATTAATTTGTACTATTAGGTTGGGTGTTTATTTTACATTTCTTCAAGCTGGGGAATATTTTGAAGCACCTTTTAATATTTCTGATGGTGTGTATGGTTCGACTTTTTTTGTTGCTACTGGATTTCATGGTTTACATGTTTTAATTGGGAGTACTTTTTTATTTGTTTGTTTTATTCGAGTATTGTTTAATCATTTTTCTATAGGTCATCATTTTGGATTTGAGGCTGCTGCTTGATATTGACATTTTGTTGATGTTGTGTGGTTATTTTTATATTTGTCAATTTATTGATGAGGTTATTAAATGTTTAGTTTTGTTTACCTTAAATAGCTTATTAAGCATTAGATTTTTAATTTAAAGATAAGAATAAATAAATTATTGTTTTTGAGGAGTAGTGGTTAGTGGTTTAATTAAAAATCTGATTTGCATTCAGAAATGAGACGGTAAGTCTTTGAATCATATTATAAGGAGCATAGAATTAATGCATATGGTTTCGGCCCATGATTTTAAAGGTGTAAAATCCTTTTTTATAAGATAAATGAAAACCAAAGAGAGGTATCTAGCTGTTAATTAGAATATTGTATAAAATTACTACTCATTTAGATAGAGCATTGCGCCGGATGAACGGAAATCGTTGATGTTGATTATTATAAGGATTGTGAAGTTCTTTGATGCTAATGTTGAGTAGGGTTATAAGTAGAATTTTAGGTATTGGCTTATCTGTTTTAGTTATGGGGCTTGGTTGAGTATTGTCTTTTAAAATAATAGGTGATCGTGAAAAAAATTCTCCTTTTGAATGCGGGTTTGATCCAATAAAATCTGCGCGGTTACCTTATTCAATGCGATTTTTTTTGTTGGCTATTATTTTTCTTATTTTTGATATTGAGATTGTTTTGTTGTTTCCATTATTAATTAGTGTTTTGATAATATATAGTTATAAAAGGATTTTAGGATGTTTTTGGTTTTTAATTATTTTGATTATTGGGTTGTTTTATGAGTGGAGTGAGGGATCTTTAGATTGGGTTCATTAGAAAAAAATTTGGATTAAGATGGGGTTGCTAACTTTATCTTGGGTAATTCGATTTTATCCTTTTTCTT